TCATACTGGAAATTATGATCGAGGATTACTCGATCAACCACCATCTACATCGACTTCGGAGATCCCTCTTGAAATATTTTTCAAATACAACAAGAGTTCGGTATCTTCCCCCGAATTAGTGAATTAGGCAGGATTTTTTTTTTTTCACATTTTTTTACATAATAACAAACAATAATTTTCATAAATTTCATCGTAAATGTGAAATACTTAAGAGACAAATAAAAGTTTTATACAAATCAAAATGTGGGGGAGATAAAAAAGATGCAAGGTCGTTTGTCTGCTTGGCTAGCCAAACATGGGTTAGTTCATAGATCTTTGGGTTTCGACTACCAAGGAATAGAGACTTTACAAATAAAGCCTGGGGATTGGCATTCCATTGCTGTCATTTTATATGTATATGGTTACAATTATTTACGTTCCCAATGTGCCTATGATGTAGCACCGGGCGGACTGTTAGCTAGTGTGTATCATCTTACGAGAATAGCTTATGGTATAGATCAACCAGAAGAGGTATGTATAAAAGTATTTGCCCCAAGGTGGAATCCTAGAATTCCGTCTGTTTTCTGGGTTTGGAAAAGTGCGGATTTTCAAGAAAGGGAATCTTATGATATGTTGGGAATCTTTTATGATAATCATCCACGTCTGAAACGTATCTTAATGCCCGAAAGTTGGATAGGATGGCCCTTACGTAAGGATTATATTGCCCCGAATTTTTATGAAATACAGGATGCTCATTAAATCATTAAATATAAATAATAAAATTAAATATAAATAATAAAATAAGAAACTAATTTTCACTTCTACAACTCCAGGTATTCAAATAATGTTTGTACGTTCTCTTATAGACCAAAGAGCGTAATGGAAGTCTCATTCGCATTCTATTCTAAATGGGCTAAATAAAACGAAATAAAATATAAATCAAATACAAATAAATAATACAAAATAAATAGAATAAAAAAAAAATTGTTTCTATTCAAATAAATAAATATATAATATATAAAAATAGAAACAATAAAAAATAGAAATAAAAAGGATAAATAAAAAAAAAAACAAGACAATTAAAAAAATACAATTAGTATTAGGATGACCCAAAAGAGTTTCGCATCATGAACTATGTACCACGCACAAACCTTAAATGAGTTCGACAAAGTCACATAGGAGGAAATGAAGAAATAGAATATGAAAAGAAAAGACAACGAAATGAGAGGAGGGCTTGGATTTTATTTGTACTGTATCTGAAATGAATCTTGGTTATTCCCACCTTTCAACTCCGCGAGACTATACCTTTGAGTCTTTCAACCAATTAATTTAACCTTTCTATTTTAATATGTATGAAGTATTAAATATCTAAAGTATTAACATTGTTTTTGAACGGTAAGAGGCACCGTATGAACAAATAAAAAAGAAAAGGAAGTAAAATCTAATTTTTTTTTTATTTTACAGATTTTATAGACATACTCTTTACTCATCTATTCTATAATTCTAGCATCTATTCTATAATTCTGGAAAGGGTATATTCTCAGACACCTAGATAGATAAGTATCTATTATGATATAGACTAGTAATGAATATGTATGTTGACCCATATCAATTCATTTGTAAAACGGATACTCATACAAATAAATCATGTGCCAGGAACCAGATTTGAACTGGTGACACGAGGATTTTCAGTCCTCTGCTCTACCAGCTGAGCTATCCCGACCATTATCCGTGCATCGTCCTTATTTTAATAGATAACTTGAGTTTATGTCAATTAAAAAGACAAAAAAAGTCTTACAAAGCTTTATCCAGACCTTGTAATTTCTTGGATCTTCAAAAAGAAAACTTTATAAGTTTTAATACAGTACAAGAAATGATATGTATTGTTAATCATTCAAATTGGAAGTGGGGATACCTTCCTCAAAGATGTTCATTTGTACGCGTATCATATATATCACAAATATTGTAATAAGAAAAAAAAAAATTTCCACAATCAGATCCATTTGTAAAAGAGTAGAATGATTGAAAAACATAACGAATTTTAAACCGCTAACGAAATGAAAAGAGCGGATCGGATAAATAATTGGGGAATCAAACGGGCCTTTTTGGGGATAGAGGGACTCGAACCCTCACGATTTCTAAAGTCGACGGATTTTCCTCTTCCTATAAATTTCATTCTTGTCGGTATTGACGTGTGGAATGGGACTCTATCTTTATTCTCGTACGATAAATTTTATTAATAAATATTCGATTCTTTCTTCAATTTGGATCGATTCACAACAACTCTTTCGATTTTTATTTATTATTTATTTTTATTTATTATTTATAGAAATATAAATAAATAAAGATTCGGGTCGTCATTAATCATTTGAGATAGGATTTCAGTACATATACGTATGTATATAGGTTTATCCTTTCTGTAGTTTTGATATAAGGATTACGTTAATGTAATAACGTAAAGAAGTCAACCCCACTTGTTAGAACAGCTTCCATTGAGTCTCTGCACCTATCCTTTTTTTAT